AATTAGAACTTGACCCGATTTTAAATGCGGTCCTTTTTTGGCTATACATACATTTTCACAAAGAAACTGCCCAAGACTAACGATTGTAGATGTCTCTTCACAATAATTGTAATGGAGAAAATACCAATTCAAATGGAATGGATTCAAAATGATGTTACTGCATGAATAGGGATTATAAATTTGACCATTTTCATCCAGTAAATAATATTGAAGTATTTGAAAAATCTGTTTGAAATTGTCAAGTTGCAAATAGTTAGTTACCAAGATCTGATTATGGGTTATTAAATGGGAAAATAAATCAAAATTAGAAATTGGAAAGCCTGTTCCTAGCGGGCCCAACGAATTCCTAATTGGAATTAGGGGGTTCTTTTTGATTGATTCCTTTATCACATTGGGAGATTTTACATCGTTGAATGGGCCTATTCGAAAACAATTGGATGATGACAAAATTATCAAAGATGGAGATTCCTTATTTCGATTCAACAACGTATGGATAGTTCCTTTATTTGGATTAAGGGATTCTTGAATCCTTGCCTCGGAATAGGAATAAACGGAAGAAAACGGATTGACATTAGCGCGATCTGATCCATTCTCAGAGATCAATCCTGAACCCGACAGATCGTTCCTTTTTCCGGTATAAGAAATAGGTGACTTCGCTAAGTCGATTCTTAGAAAATATCTAAGCAAACCATTTGTCCTTATTTCAACAAAGGAAGCACAAGCCTTTTCGATCTTTTTGTCTTGGTCCCAATTCAACACTAAAGAAGTCCGAACTAATTGAATACTTGTGTCCCAAATTTCAAGAATTGGGTCGTAATAAAGGATATAATTGACAACTCGAAGTTGTAGATTATCACTTTCCTGCAAGAGATCCGGCGGGAAAAGTCTTCCTAAATTTATACCATCCGTTTTTTTATATGGGACTACAGGTTGAACCAAAACAAAATACTTTTTTTCATACCTGGAAAGTTTCATTCGTTGGATATAAAGCCAATTTTTCAATTTTTTGTATTCTTTGGGATTTGGTTTTCCCCCTCCTGGTGGTATCAATCGGAATGCCTTATTTGTCTTTCCAGGAAAATGGATATCTCCAGAAAAGATTATCAGTTTCATTTTTTCTGCTTTTTTCTTCACTCGGACCAATCCACCTACCCGACTTCTTCTATTTAAAGTGATTTGTGTATCTGCCCCAATAATACTATTGTGCCGTACCATTATGGAAGAAGATTCGGCCAAAATGTGGACTTCCACGGGAATAAAAAAAAATGGATTTACTTCCTTTTGGTATTTTGGCCAAAATACCTTGACTCCTCGATACTCAATCAAATCCTCTTCGTTGACGATTGAATTCAGTTCTCTAGTCTCATATTTAGTAAGTCCTGAGCTCTTTCTTATATATCGAGGATCATCGAAATAAGCAAGAATACTATTTCTACGGAGAATACCATTTCTGGGGATTTCCATTGAGATACCTGAAGAAGGTATTAGTTGGTTCTTGCCTTCTTGAATCGATTCGAGTGGAATGATGAATCTATTTCTTCGCCTCTTTGCCAATAAATCAGAATTGCCGTCGAGAATGGCCGGATATCTGAGATTACAATGACCCGTACATGTCATTCGATTCAGTTCTGAATAATCAGGAATCCTATCTCCTTTTTGATTTTTACCAGAAAAATACGAACTAAAAAATTTGTGTCTCACTTGATTATTAGTTACTGAGGGGTTAGCAATATATCTTGGCTTGACAGAAAGAGAATAAGCGTTCATTTGATCTTGATCCTTGTGGATCGAACAGGGGCTTAGACTGTATCTCCAGGGCTCCCCTAATAATATCCATAAATGACTTGTTTTTGGTAAGAGATGAATATTACCATATGTAAATTCAGGTGCATGGTACACATCAGTATTCCAGTGCATTTCGCCCTCTGAGTCAGAATAAATATGTTTTCGAACCTTCTCTTTCAAATTCAAAGTGGATGTTCTCGCGCGAATCTCAGCAATCACTTGTTCTGATTCTACATATTGATCGTTTTGAACTAAAAGAAAACTTTTGGGCGGAATACACACATTGTGTATAATATCTTCACTCTCAATAGTTACATACAAGTCTCGAGAACATAGAAAAGCAGGATGTCCATGACGTGTACGTGTCGGATGAACTAAATCCTCGTTGAATTTTATTTTTCCGTTAGAAGGGGCTCGCACATGTTCTGCAGTACCCCCTGTGAATACTCCGCCGGTATGAAAAGTTCTTAATGTTAATTGAGTACCCGGTTCTCCAATAGATTGACCTGCAATAATACCTACGGCTTCTCCCAATTCGACCAGGTCGTCATGAGCTGGACTCCGGCCATAACATAATTGACAAATCCAAGATGTACTCCTACAAGTAAAGGGGGTTCGAATAGAGATTGGTTGTGCTCTAAAAGTTATGAATCTACTGACAAGTCCAACCCCAATATCTTGATTTCTAGTAGCAATACATCGCGAACCTATATATATATCATCTGCTAATACACGGCCAATTAATGTTTGGATAAAAATCCTGTCCGCCATCATTCCATTTCGAGGACTTACAGAAATACCTCGAACGGTGCCACAATCTGTTCGACGTACAACAATGTGTTGAACTACTTCAACAAGTCTGCGCGTGAGATATCCTGCATCTGAGGTTCGGATAGCGGTATCCACAACCCCTTTACGGGCTCCGTAGCAAGAAATAATGTATTCTGTTAAAGAGAGTCCTTCGCGTAAATTGCTTTGAATGGGTAAATCAATCATTTGCCCTTGGGGATCCGACATTAACCCTCTCATACCTACTAATTGATGTACCTGAGAAGCATTTCCTCTGGCTCCCGAAAAAGACATTATATGGACTGGATTAAAAGGATCGGTCATCCGAAAATTAGGATTCATTTCTTGTCGCAAATATTCACTTGTGGCATACCATATTTCGATCGATTGACGTAATTTTTCTACCGCGTGTACATTCCCATAATGATGGTGTTTTTCCAAAATAAAACTTTGTTGTTCAGCGTCTTGAACTAGCCATCTTTTAGAAGGTATTGTTAAAAGATCATCAATTCCTAATGAAATGGATGCGGCGGTAGCTTGTCGGAAACCCAGAGTCTTTACTTGATCCAGGATATGTGATGTATATCCTATTCCATAGTGATCAATAAATCGACTAATAAGTCGTTTCATGGCAGTTCCGTCTATCACTTGATTGTGAAAGACCTGAGTGGGCCGTTCTGCCATCAGTACCTCCATATTGCGCTGAGTAGAATTTGACAATGGGCTTGAGTCAGTGATTGGAAAACTTCCTTTTCTAGATCTTGATTCATGTAGAAATTCCGCAATTATGGTCCTAGTTAACCCGGAGAAACTCGAATTCCCGTTGGTAGCATAGAATTACAACAGCCCTGCCAAAACCCCTGTATGGCTTCTTCTATTTCTCGATAAAGAGAAATATGACCAAGAGTGGTTCGAATATATATATAAAGAATTTCTTTTTTTATACTTCGTACTATTAGATAGTGTCCATAAATCTCATAATAGGTCCCGACAGATTCATAGTGAATTTCGATGGGAGCTTCTCTTGCAGCAATAACGCGTTGATCTAGTCGCCACCGCAGCCATAAAGGACTACCTAAATTTATTCGTTTTTGCCGATAAGCTCCAATTGCATCATAGGGATTACAAAAAAAGGGTTCTTTTTTTTTTTTATACTTATAGTTATTATCTTCATTTTGATAGTTTCTACGATTACATGGATTATACCTATTTACACAAATACCCCGACGATTTCCACTCGTTAAGACATAGAGTCCACTAAGCATATCTTGAGTTGGTGCCGAAATGGGATCCCCAATAGTTGGAGACAAAAGATTCATATGAGAAAACATAAGTAAACGTGCCTCTGCTTGAGCCTCCAAAGATAAAGGCACATGAACAGCCATTTGATCCCCGTCAAAGTCTGCATTGAAGCCCTTACAAACTAATGGATGTAAACAAATAGCGCGTCCTTCCACTAAAACGGGGAGGAATGCCTGTATGCCTAATCTATGCAGAGTAGGCGCTCTATTCAGCAATACAGGATGGTCATCCAGAATTTCCTGAAGTATTTCCCATACAATCGGTTTTTTTTTCCGAATTTGACTCTTAGCAACTCCTATGTTCGAAGCAAGATGTTTTCTAATTAGGTCACGAATTACAAATGCCTGGAAAAGTTCTATTGCTATTTCGCGAGGCAATCCACATCGATGTAATGAAAGTGAAGGGCCCACGACAATCACGGACCGCCCTGAATAATCGACCCGTTTACCAAGCAGAGTCTCGCGAACCCTTCCTTCTTTGCCTTCAATTACATCTGAAAGCGACTTGTAAACTCTATTATGATCATCCCTCATTGGTTGTCCGCAGATTCCATTATCAAGAAGTGCATCCACGGCTTCTTGTAGCAATTTTTCCTGAGATATTATTAATTCTTCTGGCGTAGCTATACTTGTTGTTAATAGATCTGTAAGAGTATTATTCCGATAGATAATTCTTCTATAGATTTCATTAATATCCGAGGTCACTAGTTTATCCTCATCTATATGATAGATTGGTCTCAACTCAGGAGGAAGAACTGGTAATAGACACAAAACCATCCATTTGGGTTCTATATTTGTTCGAATAAAATGCTTAGCCAATTCCATGCGTCTAAGCAAAAAATCTTTTCTTCTTCCAACTTTTCGATCTTCCCATTCATTCCCTGTGGGTTCCTCTTCCTCCAATTCTTTCCATTCTACCAATGAATAGTCTATAATAATTCGTAAATCTAGATTGGCTAATTGTTGTCTGATAGAACCTCCCCCGGTAGACATCTCTCGATTTCGAAATGTATCGAAGCTCCGGGTAGTAAAAAAAATTGGGATCCTGTATTTCCAGGGTTGGATTTCATATTCCAATAAACCCCGTAATCGTAAAAAAGTAGGTTTTTTATCTATGGGCCTAGC